TAATTCGCGAGGAGCTGGATGAGAAGAAACTCTCGTGTCCGGTTCTGTAGTAGAGATGGATGGAATTGCTAAACAACCATCAACTATAACCCCAAAAGAACCAGATTCCGTAAACAACACAGAGGAAGAATGAAAGGAATATCTTATCGAGGTAATCGTATTTGCTTCGGTAGATATGCTCTTCAAGCGCTTGAACCCGCTTGGATCACATCTAGACAAATAGAAGCAGGGCGGCGAGCAATGACACGAAATGCACGCCGCGGTGGAAAAATATGGGTACGCATATTTCCAGACAAACCTGTTACAGTAAGACCTACAGAAACACGTATGGGTTCGGGGAAAGGATCTCCCGAATATTGGGTAGCTGTTGTTAAACCCGGTAGAATACTTTATGAAATGAGCGGAGTAGCAGAAAATATAGCTAGAAGGGCTATTTCAATAGCGGCATCTAAAATGCCTATACGAACTCAATTCATTCTTTCTGGATAGGAGTGTAGAAACAAACGAAAGGAGTTTTTGGGATGAAAAAAAAAACAATTGCAGGTTTCTTTTTTTGTTTTGAACAAATAATATTTCTTTTTTTATTTATACCTTTGCATTGAAAAAGAAAAAACCGATAAAAAAATGATATGATTCAACCTCAAACCCATTTGAATGTAGCGGATAACAGCGGGGCCCGAGAATTGATGTGTATTCGAATCATAGGAGCTAGTAATCGACGATATGCTCATATTGGTGACATTATTGTTGCTGTAATCAAGGAAGCAGTACCAAATACACCTCTAGAAAGATCAGAAGTGGTCCGAGCTGTCATTGTACGTACTTGTAAAGAACTCAAACGCGACAACGGTATGATAATACGATATGATGACAACGCTGCGGTTGTTATTGATCAAGAAGGAAATCCAAAAGGAACCCGAATTTTCGGCGCGATCGCCCGGGAATTAAGACAGTTAAATTTCACTAAAATAGTTTCATTAGCACCTGAAGTATTATAGGGGAAGACCTTAATATAGTATTTGAATGAAATTGATTAAATTTATTTAATTAATTAGTAAATTAGTAAATTGTTTATCTATCACGTATATATCTTTAATAATTCATAAATAAAAAAAAAAAAAAGAATTCATAAATATTAAAAAATTCAGAAAAAAAGAAAAAGAGCATGTTGATTATATCAAAATTCGGGGGAAACAAAAATCTTAGTTTATCATGAGTAAAGACACTATTGCTGACATAATAACCTCTATACGAAATGCTGACATGAATAAAAAAAGAACAGTTAGAATACCATCTACTAACATCACTGAAAATATTGTTAAAATCCTTTTACAAGAAGGTTTTATTGAAAACGTGAGAAAACATCAAGAAAGCAATAAATATTTTTTGGTTTTAACCCTACGACATAGAAGAAATAGGAAAGGACCATATGTTTTAAATTTAAAACGGATCAGTCGACCCGGTCTACGAATATATTCTAACTATCAACGAATTCCTAGAATTTTAGGCGGAATGGGGGTTGTAATTCTTTCTACTTCTCGAGGTATAATGACAGACCGAAAGGCTCGACTAGAAGGAATCGGCGGAGAAGTTTTGTGTTATATATGGTAATCTTTCTAATAGCCGACACGGTCATATTTGTGAAAAAAGAGAAAGGACAAGTTTATAATATTATCCCTCTTACATTAGTTGATACTTCAAAGCGGTTTTACCTGGAATGAAACAACAAAAATGGATTCATGAGGGTTTAATTACTGAACAACTTACCGATGGTATGTATCTTCCGGATTCGTTTAGATAACAAAAAAATTATTCTGGTTTTTGTTTCGTAAAGGATTTCATGTAGTTTTATACGTATACTACCAGGAAATAGACTAAAAATTGAGGTAAGTCCTTATGATTCAACCAAAGGGCGTATAATTTAGAGACTCCAAAGCAAAGACTTGAATGATTAGGCGGTTTTTTCAATTTCAACATTCTTTCGTGAGGATACAATTCGAAATTAAAAATTTCAAGAAACTTATTTTCTTCCAATAAGTAGATTCGGAATTAAAAAAAGGAATGACAAATATGAAAATAAGGGCCTCCGTTCGTAAAATTTGTGAAAAATGTCGATTGATCCGTAGGCGGGGACGAATTATAGTAATTTGTTCTAACCCGAGACATAAACAAAGACAAGGATAATCTTTCTAAAACAAAAAGACTCTCGAAATCTAAAGGACCCGATGTACAGATGTACAAATAAATAAAATAAGTAAAAAAAAAAAAAAGAATAAAGATCTGTTTTGACATGAAATGGATATATCCATATATCTCTGACTTATATTTATGAGATGATAAAATATGGCAAAACCTATACCAAAAATTGGTTCGCGTAGAAATAGACGTATTGGTTCACGTAAGAATACACGTAGAATCCCCAAGGGAGTTATTCATGTTCAAGCAAGTTTCAACAATACCATTGTGACTGTTACAGATGTACGGGGTCGGGTAATTTCTT